AGTAAGGTATACGAAGGAAAAGCCTATTTGACAATGAAAGTGACCAAAGATATTCATTTTTCAAAAAACTTTAGCTTGTACACAAATACAGCAGGCCTTTCCTAAATCCATGTGAATTCCTCTTCGTAGTTTTGCATTTCACCAGGCCCGTGAAATGAGTTGACTTCCAAAATTCAATAAGATTGGGGATATCAAAAGAAAGGGAGTCTCACTAATTCTTTTATTGTGGATATGAATATGTAATTCGCCTCCGAAGATTAATGACGAAAGGTTGGTTTGTTTATCTGCAATTGCAAAAATCAATATCTATTGGATCCATTGATATGCGTTTTTTCTTTCATCTGCTTAAACGATTGCCGTGAGTAAACTTATAGGAATAATTGGATTTCATTTAGTTACAAGCAAGAAATAATAATGAAGAAATGCAAATTATACAATTTTTTTTTGCATTTTTCATTTTTATAGGGCTATACGGACTCGAACCGTAGACCTTCTCGGTAAAACAGATCAAACTTATTATTATTAAAATGATCTGAACTGTTTCAAAGACCCAACATGCATTTTTTTTTTGCATTGGGCTCCTTCATTAACTGATCTAAATATCAGTTAGTCTGCCATTTTTTTTCTTGACAGAAAAAAAGATAAGGAAATGGCTCCATGTGCTCTGATTCATTATTTGGGAGCATTACCAAAGTGTTTCAAAGGTGGGATTATCTTGACGTAGGTCTGTCTCTGGCCTAGATCAACCTAAGTTAAATGAAGTCTCTATCGTTCTGCTTAAAAATCAAATATGAAACTTCATACACCTTAAAGTTCATATGACGAAAAGAGATTTTTTTGAGGTCCTTATACTCATTATGCCTAGCATTGAATAGACTGGGTATTCACCTTATCAAGATCTCAAATCAATGATGGGGTCTGTTTGGCACCTCCTAAATGGGTGTCCAAATTGGACCGAACCTTTGTCAGGCTATGGTTCCCTCAAAGTTATGGAGTAAGACATCGATTTCTCAACAAGATCAATTTTTCTGATTGTATGATGAACTCCCTTGAAAAACATTGGCGCGCGTGTAAACGAGTTGCTCTACCAACTGAGCTATAGCCCTTAGTGCTTGTGATACATATTTTATCATGTAGGTAAATTCTTGTCAAGAGAAATATTCCATGATCCAACATCAAGAATCTTTGATCTCTTTGAGTGGTATTCCTTAGATTAGTATTGCTTATAAGTAATATGATATTTATAATCCATCGACAGGATGGGTTTCATTTGGTTCTCTTTGGGATGATAAATGACCTACTTAACTCAGTGGTTAGAGTACTGCTTTCATACGGCGGGAGTCATTGGTTCAAATCCAATAGTAGGTAAAACTTATTAGATACCAGAGTCAATGGTATCTAATAAGGTTTACAACCCACCTTTAGTGATATTTATTTTTTGATTTTGTATCTTTTCTATTTCATTTTTTAATTTGAATTTTTGCATCAGAATTGGATTCTGTTTGATTGTATTTGATTGTATTCACCCGACAGAATCTAAATAGGATTAGAAAGAGAACTTCTTTTTATTATTCGAACGTACCAACTAGTTATGAAATCGGATTGCTAGCCTCCACCCGTGTTCTAGCTCGTCGGAGAGCTAGATTTGCCTCAATTTTTTGTCTCCTTCCTTCAGCCTTTTTCACATTAGCTTCCGCTATTTCAAGAGTTTGCTGAGCTTCTTGTGGATTAATGTCACTACCCTTCTCCGCATCATTTACTAAAACAGTGATCTCATTATTTCCTATTCTAGCAAAACCACCCATCAGAGCCATCGTTAACCATTGGTCGTTAAGGCGTATTCTCAAAATCCCTATATCTACAGCTGTGGCAATAGGGGCGTGATTTGGTAATATGCCAATTTGACCACTATTAGTAGATAAAACAATTTCTTCCACTTCTGAATCCCAAACAATTCGATTAGGGGTCAGTACACTAAGATTTAAGGTCATTTCTTCAAATTGCTCTCCATTTCTAAGTTCATAGCCTTCGCGGTAGCTTCATCGATAGTACCTACCAAATAAAAGGCCTGTTCAGGAAGACCATCTAATTCTCCGGAAAGGATCAATTGAAATCCTCGAATTGTTTCTGCTAGACCAACATATTTCCCTGGAGAACCGGTAAATACTTCTGCTACGAAAAAGGGTTGTGATAAGAAACGCTCAATTTTTCGCGCTCTTGCTACGAGTAAACGATCCTCTTCGGATAATTCGTCCAATCCAAGGATAGCTATAATGTCCTGAAGTTCTTTGTAACGTTGTAAAGTTTGCTTAACTCTTTGGGCGGTTTCGTAATGTTCCTCACCAACGATCCGAGGTTGAAGCATGGTTGACGTTGAATCTAAAGGATCTACTGCTGGATAAATACCTTTGGCAGCCAATCCTCTTGATAGTACGGTAGTAGCATCTAAATGTGCAAATGTCGTAGCAGGAGCAGGGTCGGTCAAATCGTCTGCGGGTAC